TATATTGACAATTTCAAAAAATTGATCATACTATGATCTAGTATGAGATCGGTTGGGCAAGTCGGCCCCCATCGTCTAGTGGTTTAGGACATCTCTCTTTCAAGGAGGCAGCGGGGATTCGAATTCCCCTGGGGGTAGGGTACTACGAAAGGAGGTTGATTATAGATTACCAAAAAGCCTAAAATTGATTTTTCCTGGGTCGATGCCCGAGCGGTTAATGGGGACGGACTGTAAATTCGTTGGCAATATGTCTACGCTGGTTCAAATCCAGCTCGGCCCAATAATTCGCCAAGTCACCCTGAGATTTTCTAATTAGAACCCCCCTGTCCTTCACTCCATACGAAAAAGAATAAGATTCTTTGCTAGATCCCTTATCTCGCTGGGATTGTAGTTCAATTGGTTAGAGCACCGCCCTGTCAAGGCGGAAGCTGCGGGTTCGAGCCCCGCCAGTCCCGACGGATTCAATAAACGCAGCAATTCAGTTTTCTTGTTCTATGAACTAGTACAGGGTGTCGGGGAGCATACTTTCATCTCCAAAGCAAAAAGGGGGTCTTTATTTCTTTTTTCGTTACTATATTTTTATTTTTCATTTCGCTTTTCTTGTTTGTTTAGGTTTGTAACTATGTGATTAATCGAAGTGGAGAGACAATCCGATGATCCTTCATCAGATGATTATGCGAGGAAGACGCAAGGCGGATTATAGAAAAAACAAAGAAAGCGATGCTAAATAAAGGAATTTTCGATTGATTGGGTTGGGTCAGGAATCCCAATTTGGATTCGGTATCCATAAAAGAACTTCCTATGTTATACTATTCAAGTCTCGACGACGAATTGATTTGATAGATTAGATATTGTTATTCATGATATTGATCCGATTCAAGATCATCAAGAGGTAATTCATTGAGTTTACAGACGAAAGATTTCTCACCTCTAGGGGATTAAATCCCGAGTTATTCCGAAGTAAAAAAACCGATGAGATCATGGAAGTAAATATTCTTGCATTTATTGCTACTGCACTATTCATTCTAGTTCCTACCGCGTTTCTACTTATCATTTACGTAAAAACAGTCAGTCAAAATGATTAATTCAATTGTATTTTCAACTTCATTTGAATGAAACTTTTCTTCTGAGTTCTTATCAAAAATTGACGAAATCAAATGAAAAGCATTCGAATTTCACGCCTTAACTTAAATGAAATGAGCGGACTATAATTGGCAGTATTCTAAGAGATAGATGGGATGGTAAGAAAGAAATATATGAATCCTTCTACCAACCCATCTATCTCTTAGTCTATAAACTCAGACTATAAAGTTAGAATCTAGAATAAAAATAAAGATATAAATAGAAAGATAAAGGCTCAAGTTTCTATGGATCAATCTACAATATTCTCTTCATAGATGTATATATTAATCCAATATATTGTATCGGATTGACATAACATCCAATTTGCTACATCTATTTGTTCCGATCACTCGGAACTAATTCTTATCTTAGGATTCGAATTCCTTTCCTTTTCCTAAAGGAAACCTCACCGATTTTTAATACCCAAACCACGATATGAAATAAGTCAATAAAGCATATGAATAATCAATAAAGCATAAATCGACCTTCTCAAATTACGGTAAATACCCAATAGGTGATTCGTCCGAAGCAAGATCTTATTATTGCATAGTCTCTTGTTTTGTTAGACGACCACTATCTCTATATCATTCCTCATAGAAAGCGTGTATACACTTAAAAAATGGCTTCTCAGGGAAAGAAAAGGGGTCCGGTCTTCCTCAATATCCATCTATAAAGCTATAAAGATGGTATTCCGCTGATTTAAATAGAAGATTTCGGAAGAATTTTAGGTTAGAATAAATTTCCAACCATCTGAATCTCCTTCTTCTCGAAATACAAACACGGGAATCGCTGAAATATCTCTTTGGTTGAAAGAGTATGATTCATAGCATAGATTACTCCATTGCAGTCAAATGGAATTCGAAATTCAGAGATTTTGATTTTAACTAGTTCCAAATGCGTTGCAGAACGATCCATAAAACAATTGATAAGGTTTGATTTCTCAACTCAGTTAGTAGTACTTCTAGAGCCCACTTCTTCCCCACACTACGAGTGAAAGGGAAAATGTAAAGACTACCATTAAAGAAGCCCAAGCGAGACTTACTATATCCATGTAAATTATATCCCCTATCTCTATAATCTCTATAATTACGAAGGAATTATTCTATTATTCCTCAATAATAATAGTGGAATCAATGGCGCAGAGTCAAAAGGGAGGTTCTGGCCGAACACTATTGAGAAAGCAATCCAAAAAATCGATTATGATTTCGAATTGGGAAAGATCAAAGACAAGTAAATATGTAGTAAAATCCCAAGGGAATAAGAACATGTAGGAATAAGAATAATAGGGTCTACTCTTTTGTTGACCTTCGTGAATCAAAACAGAAGGCGGAAAGCACTAAAAAAGAGAAATCACTATCTATTACAAACCTCTATTTCC